AACCTGATACAGGTTCTTTTCTCGCACCTAGAGTTACTTCGTTTCCTGGGCTATACTATACCCCAGCTCATCCGCCAACCAGTGAAAAAAACCTGAATTCTCTAAGCAGATACGGGCGACAGGCCGAGCTTCTTTCTTCTTTCCCTGGGGCCCCGAGGGATAGGATATGAGCAGAAATAAGAAATTACCCGGTGTGCCTGGCCTATTCGTTTCCTTAGTTCCACCCGGGATTAGTTTCACCCGGGACGAGGAGAAACTGAAAGGGAGTTTCAATATGGCAACAATTGAAAATATCTTTCGAAGACATGTTGCGAAAAAGTCAAGGCTGCCTTTACCTATACCCACCACTCTTGTAACCCTGTACCTATACAGTCTCCAACCCTGCTTGGTGGTATCTCACCCCTGCCAATACTAGCTCCATTTCTGTTATCCCTTCTGCCTTTTCCACCCCTAATCTATGAAGTGCGGAATTGCTAGTAGCAACTAGTGGTAGAGGCAGCTTGACCCCCCCTAGCCCTCGTGGTACAATCTCTTTCCTCCGGAGCCCAGACTTCTAATTTGGCTCGCGGAAACGGGAGAGGGGTGGAGTGCGACGGGACTTGACCAGTGGCTCGTCGCGGAACAAGCTAACTAAGCCACAACCACCAAAGTGAGTGACTTATTAACCCAGTTCTCCCCGCTTTTTTTATATCCCCGGTTTTTTCCCGTTGCTATCTTTGCATCGTCATCGCTGTTAAACCCCAAGTAGTCATCGGACCCCCCCCATTTTTTAAAAATCCATATTTTAGTTCACCTACTTATTGGGTAGTTGGTTAGGTTGTCGAATCCTCCTCAGGTAGCCTCGTCAAAACGAAATGAAGAACGAGAGTGAGATATTGAAACTGCCTCCATTCCAAAATGAATTCTTTCTCGGAAAATGATTAATGATGTGGATAAGCTGATACCGACTCGTCAATCTACTCCATATTCAACCCGCCTCATATTACTGACTTACTGATGCGAAAGCAGGAAACTCGTTGCGTTGGTAAACCCATGCATCAATTTGATAGATTTTTCATTTCTCTATCTGCGTTGCTTCTTTGCAATCCGGCAAAAGACGCAGAGACAAAACTTTGAAAATAAATTTGCAGGGAAAAAGAATGAGATTTATCCCGTAATTTGGTTTTTGTACTTGTAGTCAGAAAGGACTTGGAGGAGTTCTCCCCTCAACAGGAATTGAATGACGAGGAGCCGTATGAGGTGGGAATCTCACGTACGGTTCTGTATAGCGACGTTGTAGCTGTCGACTATTTCACAACTACACCAAAAAAACCCAACTCTGCCCTACGTAAAGTTGCCAGAGTTCGATTAACCTCCAAGTTTGAGGTAACGGCTTACATACCAGGTATTGGCCACAATTCGCAGGAACATTCGGTGGTCCTTGTGAGAGGCGGAAGGGTCAAAGACCTACCCGGCGTTAGGTATCACATCGTCAGAGGAGCCTTAGATGCTGTAGGAGTGAAGGGTCGTAGAAAAGGGCGTTCTAGTGCGTTGCAGAACATTGTCACAACTTGTATCATCGCAATGATTCCGTATCAGTTGTTCTGATATGTCAAATGTGTAGCCGACCCAGCATTGCAAGGGGACTGAAGCCTGCTACTACAATGGTTATTATCCATCTATTTGTGTAAAACAACTTGGTGTCTAAGGTGTTTTATTCCAGTGGGTTAAGTTGAGTTTTACCCGGACTCCCACCTAAAAAGAAAAGTCTTTTCCTTCTGGAACAGATTCAGGTTACGACTACGGATATTTGGCGGAGACTTTGTATACAGCTACCGATTGGATCGAGAAACCTACGGACATTACTAGTAAGATAATTGAATTGCAAGATTTTTCTTTTCCATACCTATTTTTTTTTTATTCTGTGGAAGAAAAGGAAACGGATGCTCAATGTGCAATGAGTAAATATGATTTGCGTGATAGACAAAAAAATTGGTTGGAAATCACTTGGGTAGTTTTTATTCAATCATATGGAAAGCTGTATTCGACGAAAGTCGCACGTGCAGTTTGGAGGGAGATCCCCACTAACCGGTGGATCCACTCTACAATATGGAGTGAAGAAGCCAAAATAGTAGCTTAATATACCGCCGAAAAAGAAAAATTGATGAAGTCTGACATAATTGTAAATGTAAACTCGTGGTACATCGGAGCAATGTAGTGAACAAAATTAGAAATATCGAATCGGATCCAATTTATCGCAATCGATTAGTAAACATGCTAGTTGATCGTATCATGAGAAACGGCAAAAAATCGCTAGCTTATCAGATTTTTTATCAGGCTATGAAGCGGATTAGATAAAAGACAAATAGGAACCCACTGTCTGTTCTGCGACAGGCAGTGCGTGGGGTAACTCCCGATGTAGTCACGGAAACCAAACGTGTGGGTGGATCAACTTATCGAGTTCCCGTTGAAGTAGTACCTGCAGAAGGAAAAGCTTCGGCCATCCGGTGGTCATTGATCGCGTGTCGAAAACGCTCAGGTCGAAGTATGGCTTTAAGATCGAGTGATGAATCGATGGATGCCGCCAGAAATTCTGGTAGTGCCATACGGAAAAAGGAGGAGACTCATAAAATTGCGGAAGCTAACAAAGCTTTTGCCCACTTCCGTTAGTTTTGTTTAGATTCGTTCCAATCCACAACGAAAAAATTGTGGATTGGAACCGGAGCGCAAGGATCGGGGAATCAAGAAATACCACGCGGAAATGGATGAGTGAGGGGTTCACGACTACTTCCTTTTCAGTTTGTTAATTATTTCAATCTTCGTCATGCGGTGGTCGATGCGAAGTTGCGGAGTGCTTCGTTCGTGAAAAGGCTTGACGTAGGATTAATTTCTTGGAGACCAAAATTGAAATTGATCGGGGGCGCGCATCACGTAGAAGAAAACTTCCATTTTTTCCTCTCCCCCTTGTCTTAGGGAATTCCTGTTGTGAAATAAATTACAAAAAATTTTGGGATATGGGAAAAAACCTCTGTATCCAAGAATTTTAGAGACTCAATGTATTTCGGTTTGGTTGACACAGATAGGTTTTTGTGATACACTACGAATTAACAGGCTTACCAGCCTGGGGAATCACTAACTCCTTTTCGAAAACCAAAAATTACCATGACCGCAACTTTAGAACGACGCGAAAGCGCAAGCCTATGGGGTCGCTTTTGCGACTGGATCACCAGCACCGAAAACCGTCTTTACATCGGATGGTTCGGTGTCTTGATGATTCCCACCCTACTAACCGCAACCTCCGTATTCATCATTGCTTTTGTCGCAGCTCCTCCTGTAGATATTGACGGTATTCGCGAGCCCGTTTCTGGTTCTTTGCTATACGGTAACAACATTATCTCTGGTGCTATCATCCCTACTTCTGCAGCTATTGGGTTACACTTCTACCCAATCTGGGAAGCAGCTTCCGTCGATGAATGGCTTTACAATGGTGGTCCTTACGAACTGATCGTTCTTCACTTCCTACTTGGTGTAGCTTGCTACATGGGTCGCGAGTGGGAACTAAGCTTCCGTTTAGGTATGCGTCCTTGGATTGCTGTTGCTTACTCAGCTCCAGTCGCAGCTGCTGCCGCCGTCTTCTTGATCTACCCAATTGGTCAAGGAAGTTTCTCTGACGGTATGCCTCTGGGCATTTCTGGTACTTTCAATTTCATGATCGTCTTCCAGGCTGAGCACAACATCCTTATGCATCCCTTCCACATGTTGGGTGTAGCTGGCGTATTCGGCGGCTCTCTATTCAGTGCTATGCATGGTTCTTTGGTAACTTCTAGTTTGATTAGAGAAACTACTGAGAATGAGTCTGCTAATGCAGGTTATAAGTTTGGTCAAGAAGAAGAAACTTACAACATCGTAGCTGCTCACGGCTATTTTGGTCGTTTGATCTTCCAATATGCTAGCTTCAACAATTCTCGTTCTCTACACTTCTTTTTAGCTGCTTGGCCCGTAGTAGGTATTTGGTTCACCGCCTTAGGCATCAGCACCATGGCATTCAACTTGAATGGTTTTAACTTCAACCAATCCGTGGTTGACAGCCAAGGTCGTGTTATAAACACCTGGGCTGACATCATAAACCGTGCCAACCTAGGTATGGAAGTCATGCATGAACGTAACGCTCATAACTTCCCCCTAGACTTAGCTTCTGTTGAAGCCCCTTCTATAAACGGATAATATCCGTCTGGTCATGCAGCACAACGGGATACCAAACCCTTCAACTTCGGAAGATAGGGTTTGGTGCCCTCAAGGTTCGTACGGTAGAACGAAGAGAGAGGAAGAGAACGGCCTGTCACAACCTCACGGTCATCAGTTTCCGACCTTTAATTGAGAAGGAAAAAGAGTTGGAATCCGGTATTGAATACTTCAAAAAGTTCCTATTTTTACTCAGTGAATGCTTGCAATCCTTCAATCTTTTGGGTGGAAAGAATCTATCTAGCTTAACGCATGGATCTTGTTCACATTTGGGGAGCCCCTCAACATTAGCAAAGGGGGCGGACGTAGCCAAGTGGATCAAGGCAATGGATTGTGGATCCATCACGCGCGGGTTCAATCCCCGTCGTTCGCCCATCCGGGTAATTCAATACCACCGCTCCGCCTGCTCAGAGCGGAGAGATTTTGTTGAGGTGGATGGGGTATATACGGGTCTCTTCGACAATAACATTTGAAAATTCCCGATTTCATTCCAGTTTTGGATGCGGATTTTTACAGAAATAACCAGACTTGTATGATATATTTATTCCGTCCCATCTTGAAATTTTCAAAATTCTCGGTATAATAGAATAAATAGGGGAAATAGATAGATAAATAGTCTCAGAACTAATATGGAAGAAAAAACTATGGTGAAAAAGGTAGTAGAAAGAAGAGTAGGAGTAAGAGGCCCCGACTCTTCATCTGAAGTTTGGGATTTTTTCAAAGTCGATGCATTAAAATACTTCTCCGAATTATTGAAAAACCAACATCTCGATGAACTTGTAGTTAGTCCAGCCTCCACCGCCGAACCTTTTATCAGATTATCTGACTTGTGATTTCTGAGTTCACTGTTTTTACGCAATCTGCGTCATTCAGTAATGAGGGGTAGTAGCATCACCCTGGAGATGCTGATGTTGCTAACGATACCAATTTCTATGCATCGCTTGAGTGACAAAAATTTGATCGAGAGAAGTTTTGTATTAACAAAAGTCATTAATGGAGGTGACGGGATAAGAAAGAAACAGGCAGAAAACCCCGGTAATTTCTCCCGCGACTGCTTCCTTCAATTCAAAAACTTTATCTCTCTCGGAAAAAATAGGAAGAGGGGAGCGCCGGCTTCCTACTACTTAGATTCGAACAAAGATATTTCAATTTCCGCAGGTTCCTCAAATGAGGAAAAAATCCGTTATGATGCCATGACTCCCTTGGTTTCCGGTAGATGGAAGGCACGCATAACGACGGATTCCCCCCTATTTCTATTTGGCGGGAATATATTCAAGGATGAGACTGAAGAGATTCAAGCGGTTCGTGGGGATAGGTATCTGCAAAATTTACTTAGGTTTTTCAAATTCTATAACCAATTGGTAGTTTCCAAGAACGAAAGTGACTGCTACCAAAACAATTTTGCTTCGTCGCCTCTTCGGGAAATTCGTAACAAACAAGATCTGGATCGGTTACAAGCAATACGTTTGAGAAACGATTCATTAAGTCCCGTAGTATTGGACCCCTGTGACAAAGCGCTACTGGAATCCATAGATTCAGCAGATCACCGAGGAGATGGATCGGCATTTTCCTTTGAGCAAGAAGCCTTTTCTAACTTGTCTTCGTTTACGTCTTGTGAAAAAACGATGTTGTTTCGCAACTTTTTATCCGGATTAGATTATGAAAAATATGGAAAAGACTTTCCCGTTTTACATGCTTATTCACAAAATAGAAATCAATTAATCAACCAACTAACCGACTTCCCTTCGAGAATTAAGCTTATTTTTGATGGGGAAAGAGTTATTGACGTCAGTAATAGCATCAAATCCGAGAAAGGATTTTTCCCACCGATAATGGAGGATAATATCACGTTTACTGAAATATCTGGCAAGAAACTTGGGTTAGCGAGTAGCGGATACTTCGACTTCAATGAGATTTTTCCAAACTATTTTGAAGCATTTTTAGGGATACCTAAAGAAATAACTACTCGAAGTGAAAATACTAATTTTTCAAAAAAATTGAAAGGAAGGGGGAACCTAGACTCGCTATATTCTCTAGTTAGATTGTATGGGCGAAGTAAAATCATACCTCTCTACTCAACATACATATTTCTTCTCCACGACTACTTCTGTGCGTTATCCACTGAATATTTCTCCCGAATCAAATATTGGTTGGATGTCTGGACGGGGAGCAGAGAATATACCATCGTAGCAAGAATTGCAACTGAATAAACAGTATTCGAGTGGAAGGGTAAAGTGGAGCGTCTATTGAACGAATATGTTACCTCCCAAATTGATGAGTGTAGGAATGTTCAATCAAATGTGCATAAATGGCTCGATACGACAGGGGATTTGTCTCTTTTGCCTGTCGGAAAATCTTTGGGAAAAGCAATGAGGGACGACTTGGAAGAATTAATTTGCCGTGTGTCAATAATGAGAAACGAGTTACTAAATAATGCTGGTGCCTGTCTCGGTAATACCAATCAACATACCAAGAAATATTTTCACCGATTTCTCGATGTGTTAGTTCTGTCTAAAATGATTGTTGTTGAGGCTACTCGCCAGAAAGCTATGGTAGATACCATTGATTACTGCATCGAGAAATTGGACAATCTAGATTTTGATAAATTGAACAAAATGGATCTTACTGATCTTGATTTTTTATCAAGTTTCTTTGATGGTTACATTGACGAACAGATACTTTCTCTCAAAACAATTCTTGTAAGAAAAAAAAGTTTCTTCATCGAGCCTAGACTGTTAAGAGGTGAAGAATCGGTAGGCTCCTCGACCGCACTGAAACCTGCGTTGAATCCCACTATTCCTGGGTTGCCTCGCATCGAAGCTATCCGAGCAGGATTCTCGAATGATGCTTTTTCCATTACGGGGCGGCAAATTTGGAATCTGTTTCTGCATGATTTAAATCGTGAGGGAGGTTCAATTAAGGATATTGGTGGGGGTATTTCAAAAAACATTTCCGATCAAATGAATAAATTAAACGACTCACCTGTACGGAGCCGCGCTGGAAACAAGTTCATTTCGAGAATCAAAGGGGGTTTCTTCATCGGGAGATGCAACAGTAGTTATCTCAACGTGTTAGAAAACTTCTCCGTGGGCTCCGACGAAAAAGCCATCTCATCTGATATCATCTCATCTATTCATCCCCAACTGTCAGATTCGTTATCATCCAATTTTTCGAAACAAACAGCATGGAAGGCAGATGGTCACTTACTCACACCAATTCAATTCATTTCGTCTAATCTGCATGAATCTGCAACAACAGTAATTCACTTAGATGGACTTCGCAATTCTATTTCGGATCTGAATGGGTTACTGGCAAGTTTGAACTCATCCCCTCGTGAAGCGATAGACTCGTCCCTATCTTCGTGCAGTAACGATGGAGTTTTTTCGGAAGAGGCGTCGGTAAACTCCGACTGGCGGTCGGACCATCAGCGACCCCAACCTCGTTGGAATCTGGTATTAGATCAAGTCAATTCGGAGAAGTTTGTTAAAAATGGATTAGACCCAAGAAATGGTTCCACCAGAAATCGAGTCTATCGAAACGGTTTGTCTTTTGGGTATTTCTGGGAACCACAAGAATTGGATACACCTTATTGGTTGCTAAGATTCTCATTATGCAATGATGTAACATCGAGATTTCTAGCAGGATCAATTGGAAAGGAGGTTCCCCGCGAAGATGCGGGGTTTGCAGATTCATCTGCCCGGGAAGAAGCTACTCGCCTGTCCCATTTCACCAATTTTAATGAATTATCCAATGATTTGAACAAATATAAGATCTCTTGGATCTTTTGGAGAGACAGCTTGGGTGAAAAATGGAGCTTATTGAGAGATTATATACCTCTGTTTTTTACCCCCACCTGGTGGAGATACTTCTACGACCTGATCAGAGAAACATATCCAGAAATAGTACTTAAAATAAGTTATGACTCAAATCATGATCTTCCTAGAATTTGTGAGGGAATTGCTAAGAATTTAGCAGGTGGCGCAAAAGGCTATTTATTACGAAGCCTGCAAAGGGTAGGATTGAGATTCGAAAACAATTTTATTCGTACTCTATCATCCGAGATAGGTATTCTCATCCCCGAAAAAATTCCTGATGAAGCGGAGATATCACATCCAGGAGAGTGGTCGGTATCTCAATTTTCCGATAGGCCTATCTTCTATTGCTGCATCCTCTCAATATTATTACTTCTCGCGTTATTGAAACATCCATTGTCTGCCGTTTCGGGTTCCAATTCCTTTCATTCATGGAAACGTTTCGATACCATTGAATATTTAACAGACCCAATGCGTGGATCCTATTTGAAAAAGGTAATGTATTCCCCCCCGACAAGCTAAATGTTAACGAGAGATCTACTAATCCATTCCTTGAATAGATTCTTGAGTTATGTAAATAATATAATTTTTTTTCTTCTCGTGAAAAATGAAATTGATTCGTGGATATTTCGTAGAGAAAGCTCTGATATTATAGATAATAGTAGAGAACTACTGACTCAATATTTAGTAGCGACTAAAATTCTCTACAGGTATGCATCGAAATCGAAATCCAATTATGACTTGTTGAGCAACAATATTTTTCATGAACCTTACCCACGAGGAAGATCCAATGTTTTGGCATACTTACTTCAATTCTGGCAAAATGATCTATTGGGTCACAAGATCCGTAAGTTGGATCCTGTGGAGAAGTGGGCTTTTTACGCCTTCGGGAGAAATATTCTATTTTCAGCAACAACAAGACGAAGAGACGGTAGACTGAACATGCCATGTTGTGACATACCTATTTCACTCCAATCGGGATTATTACCATCTAAAGGAATTTTGCTAGTAGGACCTATAGAAACTGGCCGATCCTCTATTATTAGAGATGTAGCATTCAACTCCTACTTTCCAGTGGTGAAACTACCACTAAAGAAGTTCATATACAACCGATCCTTTTTCAGCAATGTACGTGGAAATTTCATCTCGAAAGAGAGCGTACACCGATTAAATATCGTCTTTGAAATAGCGAAGGAAATGTCTCCTTGTACACTATGGATTCAAGATATTCATGAATTGAATATTCATCGTTCGTATAATAAGCTAGAAGCTGATCCTAAATTTTTACTTTGCCAGATATTGAAGAGTATTGGTCACAAGCTCGGCAACTCCAACATCCGCAAGAATGTTGTTATTGCCACGACTCACGTACCTGCGAGGATAGATCCAGCTTCAGTAGCTCCGAATCGGTTAAACTAATTAATAAATTTTCGAAAGTCCAACGGGCGTCAACGTCAGAAAGAATTGTCAATTCTATTACGTATCAAAAGTTTCAAAATAGGGGCTAATCCGCCTCTCCTTGAGAGTACTGTGTCTGGAACTACGGGTTATAGTAAACGAGATTTATTCTTTCTCGCCAATGAAGCGTTATTAATAGGTACTTCCAGAAGAAAAAAGTTTGTATGTAGCAATGCAATTGGATTAGCTTTACATAGACAGCATTCGACTGTTAGTGATATGGGCAATGGGGTGGAATCTGATTCTGAATGGGAAATCTCTTCCTACGAGATAGCAGAAGCCACTTCAAAGAATAGTTTGATAGATAATTATCTCGCGAATATTCCATTTCTTGGTCGTGACGCGTTGAAGATGCGATTTTATTATTTGTCTAACTGGTATGTGGAACCTTCAATAACCAAATCAACAATTGACGAATTCACTATGTTTTCGCATCTCCTAGGGCTACTAGCTGAATTAGTAGCTCGCAATTCGTTCCAAATGGATATGAGAAAAAAAGAGAATTTCACTGTTATCGATAAACTCGTAGAGAATGACTTAAACCTAGCTTGTGGTGTCCTAGAAAACCTCTCGAATAATTTCTCGCGTTCAGAAATTTGTGAGGGGGGGGGTCGACGCAATAAGAGTTTTTCTATTTCCTTTCCTATTGGAAAACCCAAGTATTGCTCAGGTGTAACCTCTACAAGTCGCTCCTCTAAATTTATGAGAAAGGGGAGACTTAGTAGTCTAACGGAATTCGAGATGCAACAGTCACCCGAATTAATAAATTCGACAACAGAGGTGTCGCGTGAGATTACTTGGTCCCATAAGGCTTGGCGTCTCCGTTTCCTGCGAGGCGGGACTTATGAATTGATGGGGGTATTATCCGAACCCAACCATTTGTATAACTTAATTCTCCTTTACCACAATCAGAATTATATACCCCAACAAGATTTTGAATTCAATAAGATTAAGGGGGAGAAAAGGAAATGGCGCGAGAGAAGCGGGTATCTTTTCAGTTTTGAAAAATCTGTCACTAATGTAACAGATCACTCTATTAAAAGATTAGAAAACCAATTGGATAATATGTTGTTACGTGAGCAATTTTTCGAATTGGGAATCTCTGGCGACTCATCTAATGAGTATGAAACACATTGTGATCGATTTAATGAAACGACTCGACTCTTCGGGGGGCGCTTCATCTGGGACCCCATGCTTCTGTTCCAGCCAGACCCTAACATTCCTTCCCTGCGCCGCAACTTGTTGCCGACAAAAGAACTGGCGCGGAGGCTTTACACCATTTACGGTATGAGAAGGCAGCGCCTTCAAAAGATCTCAAATAAGAAAATTAAAAATTTCTTTCTCTATCGTGAAGATAATCCGAAATTGAAACCCGACTCATCTATTAATCGGTGGAATAATCTTCCTTCGGATGAGGAGGAACGAGATTCCGAATACGTCAAAGAAACTTCTTTCATGGATATACATCTGCAATATCCAAAGACATTTCCTCCCGTTCGTTTGGATTGCTACACGGTAGCGGAGGATTTCCCGGGACGATTTCTTCGGTTTAGGCTTCTGGTTCATAGAAACAGATGGATGAGACGGAACCGTTCCCCATTTCAGGATTTTCTTATCTATAATATGTTGCTTGAAACTTTTGAATATCTATCCAATCCGTTCCGGTTTGGTGAAGCATCGCTGGATCGAACAATGAAACAATTCCTTCACGAAAGTTAAATGTCGTAAAACAACTGTTGTTTCCTCAGTTAGATACTCCCCACTCCGTCTAGATCTCTAGCCATAGAATTGAAAGCCAAATCAGTAAAAGGAAGACCTCTATTTTCCTTTTACTGATACAAAAAAGAAAAATACAGCATTTTGAAAAGTAAGAAGTTGGAGACCAGTTACTTTGTGATATGGTAGGAGTCTCCTTACTGAGAAATGAGATTAGGAGGAGTAATAGAGGTTATTCCGCAGGAATTATGCAAACGAAGCAAATTTTTCGTATCAATTTTGATACGTATTTTTTTTTTCATTCTGGATTTACCCCCCAGTGATTAATTTGCTCATTCCAGTCATTCGATACACTGGATTGAATTGAAGTGAAAACTATTAAAAAACGACGCCTCAATGGAATCCTTGGAGCTCCTCAGGGGGTAGGGGGGGGGGTGGGCGCGCCAGTATTCCTGTCTCCATTTGTTGGTGTTGAGGCTTGAAATAAGCACAATGGTAAACCATTCAAGAATTGGTGGGTCATGATCCAACCCGACTTGATTTGGCACATGTGTCAGATCACATGTGTCAGATATAACTCTCCTATTACTGGGAATTCTCGACGTAGATACGAATCTCCCCGGGTAGGATTCGAACCTACGACCAATCGGTTAACAGCCGACCGCTCTACCGCTGAGCTACCGGGGAAGGTGGTAGGGGATTCAGTTTCATACATACTTTAAGACCTCTTTTCCGGAAGCCACTTCTAAATCTAGGAGGAGTTAAACTTTCTCCGCTATTTCGTAAACTTTGTGTATGCCCTAACTCCCATTATAGGAGGAGGCGGCGGCGATAGCAATCCCATTTGAATGGAGGGGCCCCCGAATCATGGGAGGGGGGGGTCAATCGACCAAGACAAGGTCGAGATCAACCCTACAATCAAGCCCCCCTCCCATGATTCGTATTGATCAATCACCAATAAGTGGTTTCTATTCCCCCCTTCCGGGAGGCGTAGTAGAATAGTCACGGGATCCTTCCACCTCAAGGTGGGAAAATAGTTGAAGAATAAAAAGAGGGAGGATAGAGAAAACAGAAAAGAAATATGGAGATAAGGAAGATGAAGAATAGCCGGGAGAAATGGACGCGAATTGGAGCTTCGTGAAACGAAAGTAGCAGTTTACGGAAAAGGCGGGATTGGGAAGAAGGTTATTAGAGGCGACATTATTAAAATAATTCCAAAAACCAATACAAATGAATAAAAAGATACCCTGCCATTTTCTCCGTACCGTATAATCTCTCCTCCGATAAAATTTGATGCACCCGTGGCGTTGACAAAGCCATCCACTACGTGCTGATCAAATTGTGAAATCAACTTGCTGAGAGATATCACATTACGTACAAACCAGATATTATAGTAGTAATCAATGTAACCCCGATTCAGTGACCAGGCCCGAACGAAACGTCCAAGTGTACCAACTAAATTATTATTTGTTAGCTCCGAACTAAGAAAGCTTTTCCGATTATTTAGCTTATTGGCTTGCCCATAAACATAAATATTGCTGGAAAGCAATATTCCAAAAAGAGATAGACTTACCGAACCGATTGAATTTACCAAAGTTTCCCGTAAAAACTCTAAACTTTTAATATCATAAATACTATTAGGTGGGTAAATAAACCATTCATACAGTGAGTCGAAACCATTGCGTTTTCCGTTGAAATCGACTCCTATCAATCCAATCAATATAGCAGGTATTGCCAATGCTACGAGAGGTAACGTCATTAAAAAATTTGATTCTTTAGGCTGTACTAAGCTCTGGCCAGAATGGGTTTGTTGAATAGCCGAAAGATCTCCTAAATGTGAATGTACTGACAGAAAATTTTTTTCAACTATGTATTGCACAGATACGGGATTTTGACTGATTCGATTGATTGAGGATTCCAGCTCAGTCCCGCCCCACAAATTGATATCTTTTTTAAATGGGGGAGGATTATTAAAATAATCCAAATCTATCTCGTTAGCACGAAAATCTCCTTCAAAAGTGAGAAAATGGATACGAAACATGTAAAACGCAGTTAGACCCGCTGTGCCCGAAACAATCAGCCCTAGGGCAGGAGAGTATAACCAGCTTTCGCTAATAATCTCATCCTTGGACCAGAAACAAGCTAGAGGCGGTATGCCACACAGGGAAAGAGTACCTGTAAGAAAAGTAGTTCCAGTTATTGGCATGTATTTACGCAAGCCGCCCAAAAAAAACATATTTTGACTTCTGTCAGGTGAGTATCCAACTACTTTTTCGATGGAGTGAATTACTGAACCAGCTCCAAGAAATAACAAAGCTTTGGAGTAGGCATGCGTTACTAGATGGAATAGGGCGGATCGAGAAGCACCAATGCCCAAAGCTGAAACCATATATCCCAACTGAGACATCGTAGAATAAGCGAGACCCCTTTTAAGATCTCTCTGGGAAATAGCTAACGTGGCACCCAACAAGGCTGTTGCTCCACCTACCCAAGAAATGACACGCATCACTAGGGGGAAAATCAAAATTAGGTTGAAAATGCGAGCAATGAAAAAAATACCGGCAGCTACCATAGTGGCGGCATGAATAAGGGCCGATATTGGTGTGGGCCCTTCCATTGCGTCTGGTAACCATACGTGAAGTGGGAACTGAGCAGATTTAGCAACTGGACCTAGGAATAGTAAAAGAACTATTATATTTGCAAAGATTGGATTGACAAAACCTAATTTTCCTAAATAAACAAATCAATCACACAATTCAGAAATCTCAAAGCTACCGGTTATCCAGTATAAACCTAAAATACCTAGAAGCAATCCAAAATCTCCTATACGATTTGTGACAAAGGCTTTTTGACAAGCATTTGCAGCACTTGCTCTCGCGAACCAGAAACCTACCAATAAGTACGAACACATTCCGACTAATTCCCAGAAGATGTAAAGCTGTATCAGGTTGGGGCTGAAAACTAACCCTGACATCGACGCAGTAAACAGGCTTAGATAGGCGTAAAACCTCAGAAATCCCTAGTCATAAAACATGTAACTATCGCTGTAAATCATCACTGAGACGCCTACGGTAGTAACCAGTAGTGACATAATTAGAGTAAGCGGATCAACTAAAAACCCTATTTCCAAACAAAAGTCACTCTTTGGAATCCAAGCCCACAAATACTGCTGAATTGAATGGCTAATAAATTGTTCCCAAAATAGCACGAGAGAAACAAACATAGCAATTGTTAGCAAAAAAATGTTGATCAGTGCGCATACTCGACGGAAACCTCTTGTAGCTTTTGGGAAGAAGAATGCTAACAATCCAGTAAAAAAAGAAGCTACTAATGGACACGAGGGGATAATCCAAGCATATTCGTTTGAAAGTTTCACAGATGTATTGAATCCAATTTGAATCTGGTTTTATTTCTTTCTTTAGAATTCTTGCTGAAAGAAAAAAATGTGAGAACAATACCAAATGGAATGTATGCAGGCAAAATACTTAAATTTCGACTATACACAATTTTAAATTAAATTGAAGTTGTCTAAGTTTTTAATTTTATGAAAAAAAAAGCAAAAGACAAAAAACTTGACAATATCCAGACACGACCGAGATACTTAGTCGAGTATTAAAAATTGGTAACGAACCGATTCGCTTTATTATCAATTTTTTTTTTTTTTTTTTTCCAGTACTGAAATGAGTAGATTAAGAAAAGGAATCAGAATGGATAAATACGCAATTATCGACATTGGGGGAAACCAATTACAAGTGGAACCGGGAAGATTTCATGATGTTCGTCACTTTATTTCCAATCTAGACACGTCGGGATCCGACGCAAAAATATCCATGAATCGGGTTTTGCTTATTCGTAACGGATCTAATGTAGATATTGGCAATCCTTGGTTAGCCGATGCAGTCGTTGCAGGCCGGATCTTACACAACTGCTTCGAAAAAAAATTGGTGATACAAAAGATCCATTCTAAGAAAAAAAAACGACGGATTCGCGGATACAGGGAAAATAGGATTAGACTTGTAATTGAATCCATCCGTATCAGTAGGAAGGATACGCTTCCCTCATCCCATCGAGCCACTAATTGAGAAGGTAATGCAGCAAAATCAAGTTTTATCTCCCCAACCCAATAGCTTGTTCCTTTTACTAGTTAGTTTCTTCTTCCTTATTATATCTATTCTATCGATACGTATCAACATAGCACTTAATCATAAATTAAGCTTAAAAAAAACACGATAAATTATGGCCGTTCCAAAAAAACGCACTTCTGGATCGAGAAAAAAAATTCGCAGTTACACTTGGAAAATCAAATCTGTGAAGAAGGCATCAAAAGCGTTTTCTTTAGCTCAATCTGTTTTAAGTGGTCGTTCAAAAAGTTTCTACTACGTAACAGGTAGGAAGTCTTTACAAACAAACTAGCAGTATTTTTTTTATTTTATTTTGTACGTAGTTGCTTCACGAGTGGTGGAGGGGAGGGGGTCTAATTATTTTTCCTTCAATTTTTTTTTTCCTTGTAATTTAGACTTTTGAGCTATTTATGCGTAAACGCCAACTTATTAAGTTGGCTTGCCATTTGTCTGGAAGATACCCGATTTCCACGGGAAATCTATTTCCGAACGAAAGATAAATGAAACAACACATATTGTGTCGCGATTTCTGCACAAATCTCACAATTTCGTCTTTTATTCTTTTTTTCGGAATAACAGGATTTGAACCTGTGACCTCCATCACCCCAAGATGGCGCGCTACCAAACTACGCTATATCCCGTATATATATATATATATGAGCGGGCTATGTATCATTGATATCTGATATATCAAAAGAAAGGGTGCACTAAATTCCTAATTCTTTCCTCCAGTTATATGTATTAACCACCTCCCCCCGCTTACACCCATTTCAGTGTTTTCACGGGAATCCGTAGTAGTTGACTCGCCAAGCCGAGCCGGTGTAAAATGAACTTGCATCTGCTCAAAAATAAATGAGCCGCTATGGTGAAATAGGTAGACACGCTGCTCTTAGGAAGCAGTGCCAGAGCATCTCGGTTCGAATCCGAGTAGCGGCAAACTAATTTTTTATTACCTGCTCTGTTAGAATAGATGAGCGATTGGTAAATTTGTAGTAAAGATTCTATTGTAGATGGGTTAGTAATAATAGATTCAATATTGATCAAATCAAAAAGTTAAATCAAAAGAGAAGTTACTGGTTTCCCCTCATTACGATGTATACCGACATAGAGTACATATTCGTTCACATCTCATTTGTGATGCTTTTTTTTGTCACCTTGCCGAATCCGATCAATTCATTTCATGAAGTTAATAGACTTAATTACTTTAGCAAGAATGGCATGACAATTGCTTTTCTCCGTAGTACTTCATCTTTGGCTATTCGTTGTTTTCAAACCAAACATTTACCGCTAGGCAATTCGTATGAGTCGTTAATGTTTCTTTCGTGGGGCTTTTCTTTCTTATACCCAATTTTAAATATCGGAAGTCAAAATGGCTTGTCAGGTGCAATTCTGGCACCCAGTGCTACGCTAACTCACGCTTTTGCAACTTTAAGCCTTCCCCAAAAGATGCAACAATCTACGGCATTAGTACCAGCCTTGCAGTCTCAATGGTTGATGACGCATGTAAGTACAACGTCAATTAGTTATGCAACTTTATTGTGTGGGTCTTCACTAGCAATAGTTTTACTGAGTCTTTTTTACGGTAAGCTAGGTAGTTATTTTATTATAGATTTGGAATACAATCCCAAATTTACGAAATGCAACTGCTCATCAAGCTTTTGCAATAACATCCGAAAACAAACTAATGTGCAAAGCTTTCCCTACTCACTCTTTTTCAATTCGCGGAAGTGTAAATTGGTTAATTACTTGGATAAATGGGCTTATCAAGCGATTAGTTTGGGGTTTTCTTTCCTCACTATTGGTATACTTTCCGGAGCGGTGTGGGCTAATGAAGCTCGGGGATCTTACTGGAGTTGGGACCCAAAAGAGACTTGGGCATTAGTAACCCGGTTGGTTTATGCTATTTACCTGCATACAAGGATAGACGGGAAGTGGATGGGAGAGGGGCCGGCTACGGCAGCATCTATGGGATTTTTTTCAGTTTGGATTTGCTTTTTGGGAGTCAATTTAGTAGGAGTTGGCTTGCATAGTTACGGGTGGTTGGTATAGAGGCAGAGAATAAAAATTTTGGAAATCAAGGAGGAATTTGTGCTGAGAAGCAACAATTAGTTGCTATTTGGTCAAATCCTCGGGTTTTTCATAGAACTTTTTTCATAGAACTGGAGGAATAGTTAAGTGAAAAAATGGTTCCAAACATCTGGATGGAGAAGCAGAAACAGACATTTAAGAACTACCTATCCAATTAAATGTTTGCGTATGCTTCCCCATCGTTTGCAAATAAAAGTAATTGTGGAATTCCAAATGTTCTAAAGACAAATTTGAATCGACTAGTTTAACTGAACCCAGCAAACTTCCTCACATAGTAGGTGTATAAGACAAACAAATTACTTTGTACTAAAATTAATTATAGCCGGAGTCATTCTACCCCTATTCCACCATAATGGAATATAAATTTGAAATAGAAAGTACCTTTTCACTCCAAATAGATAAAATCAAGTTTGGGTATGAACCTATACCTAGTATTGGCAGTAGAAAACAAATTAGAGTGAATAATTCTCTTGGACCAAGGTCAATTAAATAGGGATTGGGCTCGTCAAAGAATCTATAACCATAAAATATTCGACGTAACATCGATAATAAATAAATGGAGGTTAATACTGTACCGATTGCTCCTAGCATCGTAATTCCTGTTTTTAAGTAAAATGAGTATTGCTTTGCAGTAACAACTCCTAGAAAAACTAATAATTCTGATACAAAACCACTCATTCCTGGCAATGCGAGAGATGCAAGTGAAAAAGTGCTAAACATAGCAAAAAGTTTAGGCATTGAAATTGCGACTCCTCCCAACTGATCCAAGAGATAACTTCGGGTTCTATCGTAGCAGCTACCTGCAAGGAAAAATAAAGCAGCTCCAACTAAACCGTGGGAAATCATTTGCAACATGGCTCCGTTAATACCTGCATCTGTCAAGGAACCGATTCCGATGCTTACAAAACCCATGTGAGAAATCGATGAATAAGCTATTCTCCTTTTGAGATTGCGCTGACTTATTGAAATTAGAGCGGCATAAACAATTTGAATTCCTCCGAGTAACATAATACCCGAACCTAGTAATAAATGCGCATGGGTCAGTAATTCCAAATTAATTCGAATTAATCCATATCCACCCATTTTTAGCAAGACCCCGGCTAGTAACATGCATGTACTGTAATGGGCCTCTCCATGAGTATCTGGTAACCAGGTATGGCAGGGAATTATTGGTAATTTTACAGCGTAAGCAACCAGGAAGCCCATATAAATAAGTACTTCCAACGAAAGGGGGTAAGATTTAAACATCAAATCTTGAATATCAAAAGAAGGAACTTCGTTACCAGAAAAACTCATAGTTAGAGCTCCTACTAGGAGAAAAATTGAACCACCGGCTGTGTATAGAACAAATTTTGTGGCTGAGTATAAACGTCTTTTTCCGCCCCATAAGCAGAGAAGTAAATAGACTGGAATTAATTCTAATTCCCACATAAAAAAGAAAAGCAAAATGTCCCGGGAGACAAATAAGCCAATTTGACCGCCATACAAAATTAGCATCAAAAGATGGAATAGCCGTGTATTACGAGTGATAGGCCAAGCCGCTGGGGTTGCCAGAGTAGTAACGAAACCCGTAAGTAAAACGAGACCCATGGAAAGTCCGTCAATACCTACTGACCAATGAAGATGAATAGCGTTTATCCAGTTGGATGTCTCTAGTAACTGAATTGATTGAGAATCAACTTGGAAATGACGGTAAAAAATGTAAGTAATTAGCGAAAATTCCAGTATGCAAATACTCAAGGTATACCACCGAATGATTCTGCTTCCATGACGGGGCAGAATTGGAATCATCAAGCCGGAAAAAATTGGGAAGGAAACGACTGCCGTTAGCCGAGGTACATTACTAATCATGAGTTGAGAGAGAGAAATAATTTTTGATAAAAGAGAGGCTGTGTGAGCCAGATAAAATGACCCATATCCGTACTTAGAAAGCCTGAAGGGATATGGGTCGCGATGACTCGACTCGGTAGTTAACTTTCTTCCCCCGTTTCATTGACTGACTAGTAAGCCAGACCCATACTACGAGTAGTTTCAGCACCCAGATATACGCGTACACTTAAAAAATCTGTCGGACAAGCAGATTCGCATCTTTTGCAGCCCACACAATCTTCCGTCCTAGGAGCGGAAGCTATTTGATTTGCTTTGCATCCATCCCAAGGTATCATTTCTAGCACATCTGTAGGACATGCCCTTACACACTGGGTACAACCAATACATGTATCATAAATTTTCACTGAATGTGCCATTGAGTCTGTCTACTCCTATTACGTAGCAAATTTTTATTAAAAAGTTGAGATATATCTATTTTTTACTAACCTTCGACTAACTACTTTTCACAAGCTTTTTTCATCACTTCCAAAATCTATCCAATTGCATCTCAGTTTATTAAAACCTGTCTTCTCCATCCTTTTTTACTCCAAAAAGAAGTGAAAGGTTATGAAACTTTGATAGAAAAATTAGTTGCTCATAGAAAAAAAGGGGAAAGGGTATCCAAATGACTGAGTTAGTTTAAAACACTGTAAAATTAATTGGGTATCTAAAAAAAGGGCCCACCCAATTGATTGATTAGTCACCATTTTAACAAATTCAATTGATCGATACGAGTAGACCTCCTGCTCCGGTGAATGGAAAGAGCGATGGCTAGCCCAGTAACAGCTTCGGCAGCCGCAACGGCTATTATAAATAAAGAAAAAATCTCTCCTCCCTTTTCATTTCTGAAAAAATTTGAAAATGTAATAAAATTTGGAGTAATGGCATTAAATATTAGTTCAAGACTCATAAGTGCCCTAACCATGTTTTTACTTGTAATTAATCCAAAAAAGCCTACACACAAAATGTATGCGCCTAAAATTAGTCCTTCTCCAAACATAATTTATTAAATTTATCCTCCAAGATTAAGTTAAACTCTTTTCAAGGCTTTTATTTGTTTTTTTCTTTATATATACATCGATCTAGATAAGTTGAGATCAGTCAAAAAAACGAGGAATTATCGGGGGGTGATACAACAGGCAACTTCTCATCGACTGTAAATCTATTTTCATTGCGTGCTGGATTAATTGCTCCCACTAAAGCAACTAGGAGAAGTATTGAGGCAAGTTCGAAGGGTACTAGAAACTCGCTCAGTAACTTGTATCCAAGTTGTTGAACATTACTATTAGGTGTACTTGATGCAATAATTCCTGATTCATCAATGAGACTTGGATCAAACCACTCTGTATTATGAATTACACACGCTAATGCCGCAAAAAGTATTGTACAAACCCCTAAAGCAGTTAAATACCCAACGCCACGAGTAGTGGTAGCGGGATCAGAACTTGCGGGCTCGTCAGTAATCATTACAGCAAATACAATTAAAACATTTATAGCTCCTACATAAACTAGCGATTGCGCAGCAGCAACGAAATCTGCATTCGGTACGAGGTATAATAAAGATATACAAGTAAAAACCGAACCTAGAGAAAAAGCGGAATTAGCTGTATTAACGAATGATACTGCACCTATACTTCCCAGCAAAATACCCGATTCTACTAATGCCAAAGCAATTTCATGAATTAGTTTCGATAAAGTCGTTGGACACAATTACTTACATGTTTCATTCAAATTTTCTTTCTACTTAACACTCCCTCTCTTCCCCTTTGAGTTCTGTAAAAACAAATTAAGTAATTACTTAATTGAACAAAAACTTTACTTCACAAGTTATAAACTGGGTGTTTTTTCAACCACAAATTATTGCAAAAGACTTGTTGAAGTCAAAAATGGTTGAATCGAAACATCTTGAAATACAGAAAGAGGTACACGCCCCAGAGCCGTTTGATCATGATTAAGTTCGTGACGATCATAACTGGAAAGTTCATATTCTTCGGTCATTGACAAACAATTTGTTGGACAGTATTCAATACAATTCCCGCAGAATATGCAAACTCCAAAATCAATGTTGTAGCTCTTCAATTTCTTTTTTTTTACATCTTTTATAAAAACCCAATCGACAACTGGAAGATTAATTGGGCAGACCCGAACACATACTTCGCAGGCAATACATTTGTCAAATTCAAAATGGATACGTCCTCGAAATCGTTCGGAGGGCACATTTTTTTCGTATGGATATTGAACAGTTATGGGCAAACGATTTGAATGATCCAAAGTAACTGCGGATCCTTGACCGATGTATTTTGCGGCTTCTACAACTTGTTGGCCATAACTTTGAAACTTAATTATTGCCGGAAACATGAGATAAATAAACCCAATTTTATTTTTGTTATTTGACTGACAAATATTTCCACGTGACGGTAAGGGGCACAGTTGAATCATCCCCCTCGTTCTTTCCTGGTAGTAAATTAAATAGATTCAACTCGAACTGAAGCTAATGTCGAGGCATCAATTTCTTAATAGAATTTGAAACGACGCTGTCAGTAATAAATTTCCCGGAGCAATAGGTGGGAGAAATTTCCATCCGAGATCTAGTAATTGATCCATCCTTACTCTAGGTAGAGTCCGTCTTGTCAAAATAGAGATAAAAATAAATAGATAGGATTTGGATAATGTAGTGGTGACCTCTAAAACTGGGCCCAACATGCTGAAAGACGCACCACTACCATTTGATGTTGAAAAATATTGTCCGAAACTTTCAAAAAAAGGAATCGAGGAATTCCATCCACCTAAATACAAGACTGCTACAAATAATGAAGAAACTAACAAATTTAAGTGGGAACCAACATAGAATAAGCCAAATTTAATTCCCGAATATTCGGTTTGGTAACCCGCAACTAACTCTTCCTCCGCCTCTGGTAAGTCAAAAGGTAATCTTTCACATTCTGCCAATGAGGAGATGAAAAAGGCTGTGAATCCTATTGGCTGACGCCACAGGTTCCATCCCAAAAAACCGTATTTGGATTGCATTTCTACTATATCAACTGTACTCAAGCTGCCCGATAAATATAGTCGGCGGCTTTATCCCCCCCGCCTCTAATTCAAAACCGTACATGAACTTGAAGTTTCATACGGCTCCTCATTGATATCGTAGAGTAGGATAATTATGTCAGTTGTAATAATAAATCCGCCTCTAATCAATGAGATTCCGTCTGCCTTGCTACGAGTGTGCTTCCGAATCTATCTCGACCTTATCCATTATATGGATTGATATTTTCTAGTCTAGAAAACGCCTCTTTCGTATTTCCCATCTATTCTCGTCTACTATTTAGAAAGAGTTTAACCTCTCCCTTTTGCATATAAAATGCGTCTATAAAATAATTTTATTTTGTACCACTTTATCGCACAATTCTCACAAGGGTTACTTCGTTCCAAATGGTTATCGCTGAAGTGAGTAGGATTATACTCGAGGCCGAAATAATCTAGGTGTACTACTCAGTCACTCCTACCACGGCTGAGTTTATTCCAAACAAAAGCGATGAGGCAGAGGAAGAGACGGATATGGAGGAAAATAAATAACTATATAGAAATAACTGTATTGATAGTTATTTATTTTCTTTATACATTTGCTTGTATCTACTTAACTTTTACCAGAATTTACTTCTCGCCTTCACTACGCACATCGGTTTTACAAGTCTATTGCGTATATTTGTGTTTCTCGCTACTCACTTTTTTGACTGAGCATAAACTGATTATTTCTTATTGTCCGCTTCAAGCCTAGGTAACAAGCCCCAAACTTGGGATCAAGCAACAAGCATCGTCGTACATGAGCTGTGGGGTTTGATTATGTAACTGCAGAAACGCCGTTTGAATGCACCCAGATAACCGTTTGGTCTCTTATTCAACGAAATTCACGAGGTGAGGAGGGTGTTTTCCTTTTCTCGCATCCGTGCTTAACGAATCGCACGTAGGGATATCGACAGTACACATGAGGCTAGAGGTATTTCATAACTGATAGATTGAGCCGCAGCCCTGAGACCACCCAAAAAAGAATATTTGTTATTTGACCCGTATCCCGCCATGAGAATACCCAAAGGTACGATGCTTGAGATAGCAATCCATAAAAAAACGCCTATTCCCAAATCGGATAAAATGATATGTTGGCCAAAAGGTATTACGAAAAAGGTGAGAAAAGCGGGTATGACTACAACAGCTGGTCCGATGGTAAATAACCAGGCGTTACCCCTGGCCGGGATGACGTCTTCTTTCAGCAGTAATTTGATTCCATCTGCTAGGGATTGAATAATTCCTAACGGGCCCGCATATTCCGGCCCGAGACGTTGTTGCACCCCTGCAGATACTTTTCATTCGAGCCATGCAGTGACTGAGACTCCTATCGTGACTCCCAGAACTAGAATGAGAGTATAAGCCAAAATCCAAACCGATTCGGAAAAAGTCGTTGCAATTTTCAATTTATTGAAAAAGTGAACTAGTCCCTCTTCAGAAAATTTAACATCATTTATCATTCTAACGATCAACCTCTCCCATAATAATATCTATGCTACCTAAGATTGGCATAATATCTGCAAGCTTCATCCCTTTAATCAGCTGAGGAAGAATCTGCAAATTTGTAAAACCGGGTGGACGAATCTTTAATCTCCAAGGAAATACGCTGTCATCTCCGATCAAAAAAATTCCTAATTCCCCCTTAGGGGCTTCTACTCGTACGTAATGTTCCTGTCTAGGCAATTTAAGAGTTGGGGAAGATTTTTTCCCAACGAACTGGTAATTGAAACTGCTCCAATCTATTTCTTCTTTCTGTTTCGCAAGACGCCGACCTTCGATATTTTCATATGGACCTCCCGGAAGAAGTTTTAGGGCTTGTTGAATAATATTTATTGATTCCTTCATCTCGTTGATTCTTACTAAATAGCGAGCTAAAGAATCTCCTTCTTCTTGCCAGTGAATTTGCCAATCTAGTTTATCATAACATTCGTAATGATCAATTTTGCGAAGATCCCACTGAACCCCTGAAGCCCGCAATGAAGGTCCAGATAATCCCCAATTGATGGCTTCCTGTCTGCTTATAAGACCTACTCCCCTTACCCGTCTTAGAAAAATGGGATTTCGTGTAATTAGTCGTTCATACTCATGTATTTTTGGAAGACAATATTGGCAGAAATCTAAGCATTTATCTACCCATCCATAGGGCAGATCTGCGGCAACCCCCCCGATACGAAAATAGTTATGCATCATTCGCATGCCTGTAGCAGCTTCAAACAAGTCGTAGATCAACTCCCTTTCGCGGAATATGTAGAAAAAGGGAGTCTGGGCACCGATATCCGCTAGGAATGGCCCTAGCCATAACAGATGAGATGCTATTCGACTTAATTCGAGCATGATTATGCGTATGTAACTAGCTCTCTCGGGTATCTGAATATTTGCCAATTTCTCCGACGCATTGACCGTAACCGCTTCGGTAAACATGGTAGCTAAATAATCCCATCTCGTCACGTAAGGAAGGTATTGCAAAATTGTTCGGTTCTCAGCAATTTTTTCCATTCCTCGATGTAGATATCCCAGTATCGGTTCGCAATCGACAACCCTTTCACCCTCTAGAACAACAACGAGCCGTAAAACGCCATGCATCGATGGATGATGGGGACCCAGACTTACCACAATTGGATCCATATCTCTAATCTGAATACTCGTAAATTGCTTCCTTTCCAATAAAAAAAAAAAAATATTGTAAAATTCAAGAAATGTCATACCATAAAACCCGATTTCCTTAGAAACGAGACAATTGCTTCCACTGGGGGATAAAGCTCCCCCCAGAGAGGGAAAAAAGGTGGAAAGAAATAAAAGAAAAACGAAAAAACTCGGGTTAGCGTCCTTTCAATCCTCGAATGCCTAATTTCTTTATAACTCTTAAATATATATTTATATCCTTCCCAAACAAATAAGCTAGAAGGCGTTTGCGTTTACCAAGTAATTTCCACAAACCTATTTGGGATGAGTAGTCCTTGGGGTGTAATTCTAGATGATAGGTAAGCTTTGAGACCCGGTAAGTTGAATAGTAAATTTGAGAAGCAGCGAACCCCGTATTTTTATTCTCACCCAAAAGCTGTGAGTTAATAGATCCCTTTTTGTCCATGTCGATATCAGTAGTAATCATGATTATGTACTCCTTCTCGGATCAATTATAGGGGGTTTGCTAGATAGTTGCATCAAAAATTATTTGTACCCAAAGATTTGGTAGTTTTTCGGAAGGGTGTGGTAGAGAAATCCCACACCCCAAAACCACGATTTCAGTCTGTCTTCACGTCTGACCGGTAGATGCGCTTCGACTTGCGGCATCCAAGCTTGTGAGTGATTTAATTATAATTAGTCTAACGCCGACCATTTTGATGTAGGCAATTTTGCCTTAATCAAAAAAATTTAGCGACTAGGCGCGTCTTGCGTTTATCCTCTTGCTCATTTTAATTTGCAATAATAGGGTTAGGGTACATCCGAATTTTAAGCGTTGCAAATCGACTCCCAGTTGTCGTGCCGAGGCAGAATCTACCAGTGCAAGCCAATTCCTCCAAGCGGTGACTGGGCCACAGAAAACGTTTGATTTTTTGAGTATCGCTTAGCCTTGGTAGATGGGGGGGGCGGTGCCTATCGGCATTTTGAGTCCTTTCAACTTCTGAAATGGGTTGGTAAGAGTATCCCCATGGATCAAAATTTCTTGAAATTAATAAACAGCGAAGGAATCGAAATTCTCTGCGGCGCCGCAGGAGTAAGAGATCGTCGATGTTATAAAGACGAGATTGCTTGCAATTTCGTTCAGTCACTAGGTGGAACAGTTTCAAAAAATAACTAGAACTATATACTCTCTCGTACAGCCGCTTCTTGGCCCTATTTTTTGATCTGGACCTAATTTTTAGCGCAGGATTAACTATTTTGTATAATAAGTCTTGGTCGTCAAATACTAATGGTAAACGATGAGCCGAAATGATAGATAGATTCTGAAGGAGACTAAACCTAGTTATCGCGTTGAACCGTAAGTTTAATAGATCTGAATCTATTTCCGTATTGGCACAGAGTGTGATCAAATCTTGATCATTTCCGAGCATCCTTGTAAGAGCTATCAAGTTTTTAAACTTTTCTAGTTCCGTTTCAAATTTCCATTTCCACCGGAAAATGTAATCCGCGTCTTCTCTTTCATCTGACATTACCTCGTACAACTCATTTGAGACTTCTTGGAATCTGCTATTTATATCTAATACTAAGTCGTATTGGTCACTATCTTTGAAGATGGGATTTTTTAACCCCCTGGTTTTATTCTGGAGGAAGCGTTTCGTTTTTACAACATCTGGATCTAACCATAGCATCAAATCCAACTTCAAGTTAGATTTTATTTCTCCATCAAATTTTTGGGATTGAGCTAATTTACCGATGTTGTCTCCCCCTACTTCACTGATTCTTCGGATGCGATTTTTACAGCGAAATCTTTGCGCGATAACATCTTGCTGCACGGAAGCGGTCTGTATATCTCCATTTCGCACAAAATCAGTGAAGCTTTGGAGTAGATTTCTATGTCTATGGATTCTATTGAATTTATTAAGTTGGTCTCTTAAAATTTTTCTTTTTGTGTAGATCGAATAATTTTGTAATTTACTCCGGGAGATGTCATGCTTTAAATAATGTGCACCATTTCCTCCAAAATCAAGCCCATTTAAACTACCTTTCCATTTCTGAGGTGCTATCTCATGCCATGCTGCTAACGGTAAATTGTATTTATAGAAACAATCTAGCCAGTTATTCCGAATTTTTTCATCCAAGTTACGTAACTTTTTTGAGAATCCCCATTCTTCCAAACATTTTGCAACATGTTCACCAAAAAATTCGTTGGCAATTTTGTTAGCCCCTTCGTCAAAACGGATTACCAAGTTATTTACACAAGTACCTTTGTTTAAAGGACTTGGTTGTTTGGTCGTAGTAGAATCGCAATGAACGGAAGTTTCTACCTCATAAAAGAGGTTTGAAACGACGCCACTGTAGCTATCATCCCGTCTAGTTCTTCCCCCACAATTATTGTTATTATTTTCAATACTAAGTAACAAATCCAGATCTAAGTCTTTTTCCACCCCTACGTTCCATAAATCGGCGTAGAGGCAAGCTTGAGATGATGGGCCAAACCGCAGAAATTTGCCCTGCAGTGATAAATTATTTCCCCCATTTATTTTTTTTAGTCCTTTTGCCAGCTGTTTATGCAATGCAAGAAATTCGTTGAAATAATGGATGAAAATTCTGCCAATTGTGAAACAAAAGTTTATTACTACCGAAAAAAATTCTTCAACCAATTCTGTAAGAAATACACGCAGATTTACTACCATCTCTCCAGAATCTGGAGATTGCTTTTGTTCGGATCTTCCAAAATTGGCCAAAATTTTATTATCCGATACAGAATCGGCTGATTCGTAATTTAGCTTGTCTATTTCATCAAAATTTATTTTATCTGGTTCAATTCTTTCATTTAATAGATTCACGGAGTCAACTGTGGCACTACCCGCGACAAAATTTTCTTCCACCCAGTCTTGAACAGCAAATTGTTTACTAATCTTAGCGGCCGGATGTATCTCTCCACCAATAGCAATAGATCTATCACTTCTTTTAAGAATATTTGATTCGGGTTTTACCATTTCATTTACGGAATTGAAACTTTTCATCGAATAAATTCCATTTGAACCGAAGAGACTTCGTACTTCTCCAAATTGTTTGGGATTATAATTAGTGGGGAAGTTAAACCCTTTCGCTTTTAATAGAATTAAATTTTGTTTCAAGACTTTTCCCATATTGAAGCCGATTTTTTGGTAGACTTGCTTGATTTGGCGAGGCAAGACCCTCTTAAAAGTCCGGAGCAATTTTTTTTTCACAGGTTTCCAAAAAGAACTCTCTTTTTGAATAGTTCCAAAAGGCATATCTGTCTGATACCCCAAAACAGTTAAATAAGTAAATTTCGGTCTCTTCCACTTCAACTTCTTCTTGCTTTGGAATCCTCGACTCTCGCTAAATCCAGCTTTTTTATATTCTTTACGCGAAGCTCGCTGTTCTGTACCCCTACCCGTCTGCCAGGGCTTTAGTCGAACCGGATACACAATTTTTATTTGGATACCTTCTCTTAACCAGCGTGGGGGTAACTCATCTTGTGAAAATTCTTCACCATCAAACGTGCAATTGATGTGAATTTCTTTTTTCCACTTAACCCAGTCTTTTTTCCATTCAGAGTCTTGACGGAGTAAAAAACGAATAATACTTTTCAGGACTATAAGTACTGGTAGCTTTATAAACTTCCGAAATCTGGATTGAAAAACTAGCATATATCCCCTTCCATTATGAATGGGACCTATGTCCGATCTAGCTGCTATAGCTGAGCGGTCAAGTCTCGAATCATCAATTAAACTTTCTTGTGTTAATGGAGAAATGTCTAGTAGCTGTTCTTCAAATCTGTAATTTGCAGTTTTTTCAAACTCACCAAACCAATCTTCGAGGCTCATAGTTGTCAACTGATCAATAGGTAATTTAAATAAAATTGGTATTTCCACCAATCTAAGAAAGAAAGCTGAACGTATCTTTTCTTGAAGTGCCTTCCAGAGCAGGGTCTTTCGCCTCCTCGATCGCATCGATCCCTTCAAAAATTTCCGACGAAAGTCGGATACTTTAGCGTATCTCTTCACCAATTTTGCCGATCTGGGTTTTCCCTTCGCAGAAGTAATACCTACATTACGTAACTTTCTATAGCGAAAATCGGTTTCTCCTCCCGGAACATCAAAATCGTTTTCAAAGTAGATTGTTATATTCCGGGCCAAATCCATAATCAGATCTTCAATTTTGTGGAGTTTGCGTATTCTTTTACCTGTAGTCGAAGTTTTTCTAAAGAAAAATGCTTTGAAGAGAGACATTTGATTAACTCGGCAATACTTTTCCTCCTCTTTAAGATAGGTGAACAAGAGTGCTCGATCCTCGTAATCTAAGTTCATAATTTCTTCCCAAGTAACATTGGGTTCGGACGAAGATTTTAATTTATCCAAAATTTTTCGCACATCGTAGTCATATAAAACTCGATTTTTGAACATGAATTGGAACATACGTCTATTTCTTACCGGCAAATTATCCCACGGCAAATAATTTAAATAGCCCTGCTTCTTCCAGTTCCGATTCTTTGCAGAGATCCGATCCTTAAGAATATTTTTCCTGGCAGTACCTCTTAAACCCTCACGTTTCTTCCCCGTTTTTAATTCGGCCCATTCCCATCCCGTTAAACTCAAGTCCTCTACCATTAAAAATGTCTGTGGAATTGGAATTCGTATACGGAAGTTATTGGCAAAAGGATCATATGCGCATGGTACTTTCCTTTTTTTCCCGCTGGTTAATCTTACTTTTTTTCCCATTGCTTTGGAGAAGGAGGATCCAGTATCTAATAAGTTGACTCGATCCGTCAATTCTTCTTGAAAGATTTTGGCTCGTGTCAACTTATCCGAAACCCAATTTCGAGATAAGCTACAAATCCTCATGGATCTATGGGACTTCGCCATAGACCGAGACACCTATTTTTCAGAAATTGACAAACTGGGCAACGCGGCAAAGGACAATCTTTCCTTTCCATCAGTTAAGCTTTTTGCAAAGAAGTATGTGGATGTTCTTCCTTTGTAAAAGCTACTATTTACGTCGGATCGACAATTTTTAACAAATCGATTGCCCCGATTTCCTCTTGACGGGTCGAAAAAAGAAATAGGCCACGGCTTAAAAAACCACCACGAAAGGTCTGGATATTCAGCAATTTCCCAAAAAGCCATTTCCTTATCATGGGACTCATTCATAAACTTCTTGGTCCAGAGAGATACGGGGGCTCTGCCCAGATATGCCACGGCGTTTATTACAGAAACAATACTAAAAGTTGTATATATGGAACGTTTCGCCAATAGATAAAGCATCGGAGAATCTCTTTCTACGCGAGTCAAAAGTAGTTTAGACAAATAATTAAATGCCGCCTGACCAATTAGCCAACCCAAAGAAATGGCGACCAAAAATATTTTATTAGTACTATACCTAAAAAATACGAGATAGGGTAGTCTTGTCAAGACAGGATTTGGTAATAAAATTGGATTCAAAATTTGAAACAGAAAACTGATAAAAAATAATCTTAGTATTCGTGAGTCATGTAATGAAATGACGGGACGCAAAATCTGATAATTTGGGAAATCCTTGATTACCAGGCAGAATAGAAGCATATATGGAACTGCCACGATAGTTAGTACATGCGGCTTTAACAGTAAAAAGTAGATTGGCGAGTAATGTATCGATAAAATGATTATTAGTTGTGCTAGCATCGACCCACTTAGAGAAATGAGACCGCCTATATTTCCTCCTAAAAGAAACGATCTCACACATAAAATTTGTGGAGGTCCCACAGGTAATGTTGCAAGTAACCCATAGTATAGACCAAAAAGCATATAAGGACTCATCAATTTAAGCCAAGGAAGTAGCGACAATATATTTGTATTCGTTGCAGTTTTTTTGATGTGTAAAATAATTTATCCGTTGTCTCGTGTACCCCATCTATTGTCTCTCGATCAGAATTTTCGTTCTTTCTTTCTTCTGTCACGCTTCACCCCCATATTTCCACCAGCTTTCTATCCATATTATATTATACATAGCAATGCTATATTATTCAAGTGATTTTGAAAAATCAAATATAGGACTAATAACAAAGTTTTCTACTTTTCCTGCAAACAGTCGATAATTATTCCTCTTAATCGCGTAAGAAACGGGGGAAAAAAATGAAAAAAAAAAACCTGATTAAGAAATTAACTACCTGCAACTATAAACCTCCTCATAGTGATTAGCTACCAATTATTACATAATTTTGATTTTAGGAAGTAAAAATAAAATTAATTAACTTTCGAGCATCTGTTTCGATAAACTACGGGAGTTTGGAGTAAATCCGCTTTTCCGCCGCAATGGACGAGTAACTAATTCAAGAATGTCTCGAGCATTACTAGACCCATGAATTTGTGCAAATGTAAATTCGACCGACCATTTGGTATCTATATTTCTGGCCTCCAAGGGATTGGCATGGGCCATTCCGGTGATAGCCAAATGGGGTTTCAGCTCATGCATGCGCTGCACCTGGCTATAATTGTCAGGTTTTTCAACAATTCGAGGTGAAGGCTTTTTCATCTTCTCACAAGTCTGTTGGAGAAACAAAAGCTCAGCTGCTTGATATCGCCTATCCATATACGGAATGCCTATTTCGTACACAACCATTCCGCATCGAATTAAAAATCTTGCTATAGAAATTTCTAACAGATTATCTCCCATGAAAAAGATGGACTTACCTTCTATTAATTTAATATAATCTTTAATATTTTTCCATATCTGGTTTTCCCTCTCTTCCAGACCTTCTGGTTTTATATTGAAGATTGCACAAATTTTTTCGATCCAAGCGCGTGTCCCATCCGGACCAATTGGAAAGGGTGCTCCGACTAACTGGCATTTCCTTCGACGCATTAATGTAGTTGCTGTGCGGCTTAAGAAAGGGTTTACTCCACAGACATAGATCCCTTCTCCTAAACTAGGAAGTTCGTTATATCTCTGGGAAGGTAACCAACCCGAAACAAAAACGGATTGACGTTTCAACTCCAAATTCAATTGCGAAGCTACACTTGAAGGAAGTGATCCAAAAAGCACTAAATTGGATTTTGCCAATTTATCTTTCTGATAAAAAGATTCGTTTTTTGGGCTAATAGTAATTTTACTATACTTTATTTCACTTGGTACTCCTCCGTCTATCCCATAATGCTTGTAGTCCGGGCAACGATGCGCCATAGCAGCTAATACAGTATCTTCCCCCTGAGTAAAAGCATAATCCAATCCATTTGCTCGTGCGACGACGATAGGTATTCCCAATCGTTTTTCCAAAATTGGTGCTATTCCTTCCAAATCCATTTTTACTATTTCTGTGGTACAGGTACCAATCCAAATAATAACACTAGGATTCCTATCATTTTTTATCTGTAAACAAATTTTCTCCAATTCCTCTTGATCATTTAATTTAGCTGAAATATCTCCCTCTTCCGATTCCGCCATTGCATAACGAGGTTCCGCAAAAATCGTGACTCCGAGAGCATTTTGTAAGAAATAACCACAAGTCTTTGTACCTACCACTAAAAAAAAACTATCTTCAATTTTCTGATATAACCGAGCTACACAACTAATCGGACAAAATGTGTGGTAATTACCAGTTTCGCATTCAAAAGTAAGAGTCTCCGGAATTTTCATGAAGATGTTTCCTCAAAATATAAAGTAGATATAGATCTCTAAAAGAAGAGACGCATCCTCCTCCTATTAGATTATTGTGAAGCTGAGCGGAACATCTTGTCGTTTACATCCAACTTTGTCTACACCGCTTAAATTGGCATTTAGATAAAAATCAGATAATAAATTAAACAATTCTCTATCTGGAATTTCCTTTGGTACGATTCCTTCTGGTTCAGAGAGAATTTAATCTGCTATATTTAAATGAAAGTCACAAACATAATTTAAATTTGGCTCGTATTCCGCCATTTCGAACAAAGTTTTTCCCTTCACCCTTGAAACGCGAATATCTTCGACTAGAGGCAATACTTCGAGTACAGGCATTGGACAAGCTTCTACATATTTATCAATAAGATCTCTCCCAGATGTTCGATTTCCAACTAGACCGGCCAGCCGCAAGGGGTGAGTGTGAGACTTTTCCCTGACCGAGGCTGCGATACGGTTTGCTGCAAAAAGGGCATCAAATCCATTATCAGTTATAATAATGCAATAATCCGCATAATTTAGAGGAGCTGCAAATCCCCCGCAAGCAACATCTCCCGGAACATCAAATAAAATAATGTCGTATTCGTAAAAAGCGTTTGATTCCTTTAATGGTTTTACCGTTTCTCCCACAACGTATCCTCCACATCCAGCCCCTGCGGGGGGTCCGCCAGCTTCTACGCAGTCTACCCCACTATAGCCTTTGTAGATAACATCTTCAGGCCATACATCTTCATAGTGATAATCCTTCATTTGTGAAGTATCTATAATTGTAGGTATTAAAAATCCTGTCAATGTAAATGTACTATCATGTTTTGGGTCGCATCCTATTTGTAATACTTTTTTCCCTCGTCTCGCTAAAGCTATTGATATGTTGCAGCTAGTTGTTGACTTCCCAATCCCGCCTTTTCCGTAAACTGCTACTTTCGTTTCACGAAGCTCCAATTCGCGTCCATTTCTCCCGGCTATTCTTCATCTTCCTTATCTCCATATTTCTTTTCTGTTTTCTCTATCCTCCCTCTTTTTATTCTTCAACTATTTTCCCACCTTGAGGTGGAAGGATCCCGTGACTATTCTACTACGCCTCCCGGAAGGGGGGAATAGAAACCACTTATTGGTGATTGATCAATACGAATCATGGGAGGGGGGCTTGATTGTAGGGTTGATCTCGACCTTGTCTTGGTCGATTGACCCCCCCCTCCCATGATTCGGGGGCCCCTCCATTCAAATGGGATTGCTATCGCCGCCGCCTCCTCCTATAATGGGAGTTAGGGCATACACAAAGTTTACGAAATAGCGGAGAAAGTTTAACTCCTCCTAGATTTAGAAGTGGCTTCCGGAAAAGAGGTCTTAAAGTATGTATGAAACTGAATCCCCTACCACCTTCCCCGGTAGCTCAGCGGTAGAGCGGTCGGCTGTTAACCGATTGGTCGTAGGTTCGAATCCTACCCGGGGAGATTCGTATCTACGTCGAGAATTCCCAGTAATAGGAGAGTTATATCTGACACATGTGATCTGACACATGTGCCAAATCAAGTCGGGTTGGATCATGACCCACCAATTCTTGAATGGTTTACCATTGTGCTTATTTCAAGCCTCAACACCAACAAATGGAGACAGGAATACTGGCGCGCCCACCCCCCCCCCTACCCCCTGAGGAGCTCCAAGGATTCCATTGAGGCGTCGTTTTTTAATAGTTTTCACTTCAATTCAATCCAGTGTATCGAATGACTGGAATGAGCAAATTAATCACTGGGGGGTAAATCCAGAATGAAAAAAAAAATACGTATCAAAATTGATACGAAAAATTTGCTTCGTTTGCATAATTCCTGCGGAATAACCTCTATTACTCCTCCTAATCTCATTTCTCAGTAAGGAGACTCCTACCATATCACAAAGTAACTGGTCTCCAACTTCTTACTTTTCAAAATGCTGTATTTTTCTTTTTTGTATCAGTAAAAGGAAAATAGAGGTCTTCCTTTTACTGATTTGGCTTTCAATTCTATGGCTAGAGATCTAGACGGAGTGGGGAGTATCTAACTGAGGAAACAACAGTTGTTTTACGACATTTAACTTTCGTGAAGGAATTGTTTCATTGTTCGATCCAGCGATGCTTCACCAAACCGGAACGGATTGGATAGATATTCAAAAGTTTCAAGCAACATATTATAGATAAGAAAATCCTGAAATGGGGAACGGTTCCGTCTCATCCATCTGTTTCTATGAACCAGAAGCCTAAACCGAAGAAATCGTCCCGGGAAATCCTCCGCTACCGTGTAGCAATCCAAACGAACGGGAGGAAATGTCTTTGGATATTGCAGATGTATATCCATGAAAGAAGTTTCTTTGACGTATTCGGAATCTCGTTCCTCCTCATCCGAAGGAAGATTATTCCACCGATTAATAGATGAGTCGGGTTTCAATTTCGGATTATCTTCACGATAGAGAAAGAAATTTTTAATTTTCTTATTTGAGATCTTTTGAAGGCGCTGCCTTCTCATACCGTAAATGGTGTAAAGCCTCCGCGCCAGTTCTTTTGTCGGCAACAAGTTGCGGCGCAGGGAAGGAATGTTAGGGTCTGGCTGGAACAGAAGCATGGGGTCCCAGATGAAGCGCCCCCCGAAGAGTCGAGTCGTTTCATTAAATCGATCACAATGTGTTTCATACTCATTAGATGAGTCGCCAGAGATTCCCAATTCGAAAAATTGCTCACGTAACAACATATTATCCAATTGGTTTTCTAATCTTTTAATAGAGTGATCTGTTACATTAGTGACAGATTTTTCAAAACTGAAAAGATACCCGCTTCTCTCGCGCCATTTCCTTTTCTCCCCCTTAATCTTATTGAATTCAAAATCTTGTTGGGGTATATAATTCTGATTGTGGTAAAGGAGAATTAAGTTATACAAATGGTTGGGTTCGGATAATACCCCCATCAATTCATAAGTCCCGCCTCGCAGGAAACGGAGACGCCAAGCCTTATGGGACCAAGTAATCTCACGCGACACCTCTGTTGTCGAATTTATTAATTCGGGTGACTGTTGCATCTCGAATTCCGTTAGACTACTAAGTCTCCCCTTTCTCATAAATTTAGAGGAGCGACTTGTAGAGGTTACACCTGAGCAATACTTGGGTTTTCCAATAGGAAAGGAAATAGAAAAACTCTTATTGCGTCGACCCCCCCCCTCACAAATTTCTGAACGCGAGAAATTATTCGAGAGGTTTTCTAGGACACCACAAGCTAGGTTTAAGTCATTCTCTACGAGTTTATCGATAACAGTGAAATTCTCTTTTTTTCTCATATCCATTTGGAACGAATTGCGAGCTACTAATTCAGCTAGTAGCCCTAGGAGATGCGAAAACATAGTGAATTCGTCAATTGTTGATTTGGTTATTGAAGGTTCCACATACCAGTTAGACAAATAATAAAATCGCATCTTCAACGCGTCACGACCAAGAAATGGAATATTCGCGAGATAATTATCTATCAAACTATTCTTTGAAGTGGCTTCTGCTATCTCGTAGGAAGAGATTTCCCATTCAGAATCAGATTCCACCCCATTGCCCATATCACTAACAGTCGAATGCTGTCTATGTAAAGCTAATCCAATTGCATTGCTACATACAAACTTTTTTCTTCTGGAAGTACCTATTAATAACGCTTCATTGGCGAGAAAGAATAAATCTCGTTTACTATAACCCGTAGTTCCAGACACAGTACTCTCAAGGAGAGGCGGATTAGCCCCTATTTTGAAACTTTTGATACGTAATAGAATTGACAATTCTTTCTGACGTTGACGCCCGTTGGACTTTCGAAAATTTATTAATTAGTTTAACCGATTCGGAGCTACTGAAGCTGGATCTATCCTCGCAGGTACGTGAGTCGTGGCAATAACAACATTCTTGCGGATGTTGGAGTTGCCGAGCTTGTGACCAATACTCTTCAATATCTGGCAAAGTAAAAATTTAGGATCAGCTTCTAGCTTATTATACGAACGATGAATATTCAATTCATGAATATCTTGAATCCATAGTGTACAAGGAGACATTTCCTTCGCTATTTCAAAGACGATATTTAATCGGTGTACGCTCTCTTTCGAGATGAAATTTCCACGTACATTGCTGAAAAAGGATCGGTTGTATATGAACTTCTTTAGTGGTAGTTTCACCACTGGAAAGTAGGAGTTGAATGCTACATCTCTAATAATAGAGGATCGGCCAGTTTCTATAGGTCCTACTAGCAAAATTCCTTTAGATGGTAATAATCCCGATTGGAGTGAAATAGGTATGTCACAACATGGCATGTTCAGTCTACCGTCTCTTCGTCTTGTTGTTGCTGAAAATAGAATATTTCTCCCGAAGGCGTAAAAAGCCCACTTCTCCACAGGATCCAACTTACGGATCTTGTGACCCAATAGATCATTTTGCCAGAATTGAAGTAAGTATGCCAAAACATTGGATCTTCCTCGTGGGTAAGGTTCATGAAAAATATTGTTGCTCAACAAGTCATAATTGGATTTCGATTTCGATGCATACCTGTAGAGAATTTTAGTCGCTACTAAATATTGAGTCAGTAGTTCTCTACTATTATCTATAATATCAGAGCTTTCTCTACGAAATATCCACGAATCAATTTCATTTTTCACGAGAAGAAAAAAAATTATATTATTTACATAACTCAAGAATCTATTCAAGGAATGGATTAGTAGATCTCTCGTTAACATTTAGCTTGTCGGGGGGGAATACATTACCTTTTTCAAATAGGATCCACGCATTGGGTCTGTTAAATATTCAATGGTATCGAAACGTTTCCATGAATGAAAGGAATTGGAACCCGAAACGGCAGACAATGGATGTTTCAATAACGCGAGAAGTAATAATATTGAGAGGATGCAGCAATAGAAGATAGGCCTATCGGAAAATTGAGATACCGACCACTCTCCTGGATGTGATATCTCCGCTTCATCAGGAATTTTTTCGGGGATGAGAATACCTATCTCGGATGATAGAGTACGAATAAAATTGTTTTCGAATCTCAATCCTACCCTTTGCAGGCTTCGTAATAAATAGCCTTTTGCGCCACCTGCTAAATTCTTAGCAATTCCCTCACAAATTCTAGGAAGATCATGATTTGAGTCATAACTTATTTTAAGTACTATTTCTGGATATGTTTCTCTGATCAGGTCGTAGAAGTATCTCCACCAGGTGGGGGTAAAAAACAGAGGTATATAATCTCTCAATAAGCTCCATTTTTCACCCAAGCTGTCTCTCCAAAAGATCCAAGAGATCTTATATTTGTTCAAATCATTGGATAATTCATTAAAATTGGTGAAATGGGACAGGCGAGTAGCTTCTTCCCGGGCAGATGAATCTGCAAACCCCGCATCTTCGCGGGGAACCTCCTTTCCAATTGATCCTGCTAGAAATCTCGATGTTACATCATTGCATAATGAGAATCTTAGCAACCAATAAGGTGTATCCAATTCTTGTGGTTCCCAGAAATACCCAAAAGACAAACCGTTTCGATAGACTCGATTTCTGGTGGAACCATTTCTTGGGTCTAATCCATTTTTAACAAACTTCTCCGAATTGACTTGATCTAATACCAGATTCCAACGAGGTTGGGGTCGCTGATGGTCCGACCGCCAGTCGGAGTTTACCGACGCCTCTTCCGAAAAAACTCCATCGTTACTGCACGAAGATAGGGACGAGTCTATCGCTTCACGAGGGGATGAGTTCAAACTTGCCAGTAACCCATTCAGATCCGAAATAGAATTGCGAAGTCCATCTAAGTGAATTACTGTTGTTGCAGATTCATGCAGATTAGACGAAATGAATTGAATTGGTGTGAGTAAGTGACCATCTGCCTTCCATGCTGTTTGTTTCGAAAAATTGGATGATAACGAATCTGACAGTTGGGGATGAATAGATGAGATGATATCAGATGAGATGGCTTTTTCGTCGGAGCCCACGGAGAAGTTTTCTAACACGTTGAGATAACTACTGTTGCATCTCCCGATGAAGAAACCCCCTTTGATTCTCGAAATGAACTTGTTTCCAGCGCGGCTCCGTACAGGTGAGTCGTTTAATTTATTCATTTGATCGGAAATGTTTTTTGAAATACCCCCACCAATATCCTTAATTGAACCTCCCTCACGATTTAAATCATGCAGAAACAGATTCCAAATTTGCCGCCCCGTAATGGAAAAAGCATCATTCGAGAATCCTGCTCGGATAGCTTCGATGCGAGGCAACCCAGGAATAGTGGGATTCAACGCAGGTTTCAGTGCGGTCGAGGAGCCTACCGATTCTTCACCTCTTAACAGTCTAGGCTCGATGAAGAAACTTTTTTTTCTTACAAGAATTGTTTTGAGAGAAAGTATCTGTTCGTCAATGTAACCATCAAAGAAACTTGATAAAAAATCAAGATCAGTAAGATCCATTTTGTTCAATTTATCAAAATCTAGATTGTCCAATTTCTCGATGCAGTAATCAATGGTATCTACCATAGCTTTCTGGCGAGTAGCCTCAACAACAATCATTTTAGACAGAACTAACACATCGAGAAATCGGTGAAAATATTTCTTGGTATGTTGATTGGTATTACCGAGACAGGCACCAGCATTATTTAGTAACTCGTTTCTCATTATTGACACACGGCAAATTAATTCTTCCAAGTCGTCCCTCATTGCTTTTCCCAAAGATTTTCCGACAGGCAAAAGAGACAAATCCCCTGTCGTATCGAGCCATTTATGCACATTTGATTGAACATTCCTACACTCATCAATTTGGGAGGTAACATATTCGTTCAATAGACGCTCCACTTTACCCTTCCACTCGAATACTGTTTATTCAGTTGCAATTCTTGCTACGATGGTATATTCTCTGCTCCCCGTCCAGACATCCAACCAATATTTGATTCGGGAGAAATATTCAGTGGATAACGCACAGAAGTAGTCGTGGAGAAGAAATATGTATGTTGAGTAGAGAGGTATGATTTTACTTCGCCCATACAATCTAACTAGAGAATATAGCGAGTCTAGGTTCCCCCTTCCTTTCAATTTTTTTGAAAAATTAGTATTTTCACTTCGAGTAGTTATTTCTTTAGGTATCCCTAAAAATGCTTCAAAATAGTTTGGAAAAATCTCATTGAAGTCGAAGTATCCGCTACTCGCTAACCCAAGTTTCTTGCCAGATATTTCAGTAAACGTGATATTATCCTCCATTATCGGTGGGAAAAATCCTTTCTCGGATTTGATGCTATTACTGACGTCAATAACTCTTTCCCCATCAAAAATAAGCTTAATTCTCGAAGGGAAGTCGGTTAGTTGGTTGATTAATTGATTTCTATTTTGTGAATAAGCATGTAAAACGGGAAAGTCTTTTCCATATTTTTCATAATCTAATCCGGATAAAAAGTTGCGAAACAACATCGTTTTTTCACAAGACGTAAACGAAGACAAGTTAGAAAAGGCTTCTTGCTCAAAGGAAAATGCCGATCCATCTCCTCGGTGATCTGCTGAATCTATGGATTCCAGTAGCGCTTTGTCACAGGGGTCCAATACTACGGGACTTAATGAATCGTTTCTCAAACGTATTGCTTGTAACCGATCCAGATCTTGTTTGTTACGAATTTCCCGAAGAGGCGACGAAGCAAAATTGTTTTGGTAGCAGTCACTTTCGTTCTTGGAAACTACCAATTGGTTATAGAATTTGAAAAACCTAAGTAAATTTTGCAGATACCTATCCCCACGAACCGCTTGAATCTCTTCAGTCTCATCCTTGAATATATTCCCGCCAAATAGAAATAGGGGGGAATCCGTCGTTATGCGTGCCTTCCATCTACCGGAAACCAAGGGAGTCATGGCATCATAACGGATTTTTTCCTCATTTGAGGAACCTGCGGAAATTGAAATATCTTTGTTCGAATCTAAGTAGTAGGAAGCCGGCGCTCCCCTCTTCCTATTTTTTCCGAGAGAGATAAAGTTTTTGAATTGAAGGAAGCAGTCGCGGGAGAAATTACCGGGGTTTTCTGCCTGTTTCTTTCTTATCCCGTCACCTCCATTAATGACTTTTGTTAATACAAAACTTCTCTCGATCAAATTTTTGTCACTCAAGCGATGCATAGAAATTGGTATCGTTAGCAACATCAGCATCTCCAGGGTGATGCTACTACCCCTCATTACTGAATGACGCAGATTGCGTAAAAACAGTGAACTCAGAAATCACAAGTCAGATAATCTGATAAAAGGTTCGGCGGTGGAGGCTGGACTAACTACAAGTTCATCGAGATGTTGGTTTTTCAATAATTCGGAGAAGTATTTTAATGCATCGACTTTGAAAAAATCCCAAACTTCAGATGAAGAGTCGGGGCCTCTTACTCCTACTCTTCTTTCTACTACCTTTTTCACCATAGTTTTTTCTTCCATATTAGTTCTGAGACTATTTATCTATCTATTTCCCCTATTTATTCTATTATACCGAGAATTTTGAAAATTTCAAGATGGGACGGAATAAATATATCATACAAGTCTGGTTATTTCTGTAAAAATCCGCATCCAAAACTGGAATGAAATCGGGAATTTTCAAATGTTATTGTCGAAGAGACCCGTATATACCCCATCCACCTCAACAAAATCTCTCCGCTCTGAGCAGGCGGAGCGGTGGTATTGAATTACCCGGATGGGCGAACGACGGGGATTGAACCCGCGCGTGATGGATCCACAATCCATTGCCTTGATCCACTTGGCTACGTCCGCCCCCTTTGCTAATGTTGAGGGGCTCCCCAAATGTGAACAAGATCCATGCGTTAAGCTAGATAGATTCTTTCCACCCAAAAGATTGAAGGATTGCAAGCATTCACTGAGTAAAAATAGGAACTTTTTGAAGTATTCAATACCGGATTCCAACTCTTTTTCCTTCTCAATTAAAGGTCGGAAACTGATGACCGTGAGGTTGTGACAGGCCGTTCTCTTCCTCTCTCTTCGTTCTACCGTACGAACCTTGAGGGCACCAAACCCTATCTTCCGAAGTTGAAGGGTTTGGTATCCCGTTGTGCTGCATGACCAGACGGATATTATCCGTTTATAGAAGGGGCTTCAACAGAAGCTAAGTCTAGGGGGAAGTTATGAGCGTTACGTTCATGCATGACTTCCATACCTAGGTTGGCACGGTTTATGATGTCAGCCCAGGTGTTTATAACACGACCTTGGCTGTCAACCACGGATTGGTTGAAGTTAAAACCATTCAAGTTGAATGCCATGGTGCTGATGCCTAAGGCGGTGAACCAAATACCTACTACGGGCCAAGCAGCTAAAAAGAAGTGTAGAGAACGAGAATTGTTGAAGCTAGCATATTGGAAGATCAAACGACCAAAATAGCCGTGAGCAGCTACGATGTTGTAAGTTTCTTCTTCTTGACCAAACTTATAACCTGCATTAGCAGACTCATTCTCAGTAGTTTCTCTAATCAAACTAGAAGTTACCAAAGAACCATGCATAGCACTGAATAGAGAGCCGCCGAATACGCCAGCTACACCCAACATGTGGAAGGGATGCATAAGGATGTTGTGCTCAGCCTGGAAGACGATCATGAAATTGAAAGTACCAGAAATGCCCAGAGGCATACCGTCAGAGAAACTTCCTTGACCAATTGGGTAGATCAAGAAGACGGCGGCAGCAGCTGCGACTGGAGCTGAGTAAGCAACAGCAATCCAAGGACGCATACCTAAACGGAAGCTTAGTTCCCACTCGCGACCCATGTAGCAAGCTACACCAAGTAGGAAGTGAAGAACGATCAGTTCGTAAGGACCACCATTGTAAAGCCATTCATCGACGGAAGCTGCTTCCCAGATTGGGTAGAAGTGTAACCCAATAGCTGCAGAAGTAGGGATGATAGCACCAGAGATAATGTTGTTACCGTATAGCAAAGAACCAGAAACGGGCTCGCGAATACCGTCAATATCTACAGGAGGAGCTGCGACAAAAGCAATGATGAATACGGAGGTTGCGGTTAGTAGGGTGGGAATCATCAAGACACCGAACCATCCGATGTAAAGACGGTTTTCGGTGCTGGTGATCCAGTCGCAAAAGCGACCCCATAGGCTTGCGCTTTCGCGTCGTTCTAAAGTTGCGGTCATGGTAATTTTTGGTTTTCGAAAAGGAGTTAGTGATTCCCCAGGCTGGTAAGCCTGTTAATTCGTAGTGTATCACAAAAACCTATCTGTGTCAACCAAACCGAAATACATTGAGTCTCTAAAATTCTTGGATACAGAGGTTTTTTCCCATATCCCAAAATTTTTTGTAATTTATTTCACAACAGGAATTCCCTAAGACAAGGGGGAGAGGAAAAAATGGAAGTTTTCTTCTACGTGATGCGCGCCCCCGATCAATTTCAATTTTGGTCTCCAAGAAATTAATCCTACGTCAAGCCTTTTCACGAACGAAGCACTCCGCAACTTCGCATCGACCACCGCATGACGAAGATTGAAATAATTAACAAACTGAAAAGGAAGTAGTCGTGAACCCCTCACTCATCCATTTCCGCGTGGTATTTCTTGATTCCCCGATCCTTGCGCTCCGGTTCCAATCCACAATTTTTTCGTTGTGGATTGGAACGAATCTAAACAAAACTAACGGAAGTGGGCAAAAGCTTTGTTAGCTTCCGCAATTTTATGAGTCTCCTCCTTTTTCCGTATGGCACTACCAGAATTTCTGGCGGCATCCATCGATTCATCACTCGATCTTAAAGCCATACTTCGACCTGAGCGTTTTCGACACGCGATCAATGACCACCGGATGGCCGAAGCTTTTCCTTCTGCAGGTACTACTTCAACGGGAACTCGATAAGTTGATCCACCCACACGTTTGGTTTCCGTGACTACATCGGGAGTTACCCCACGCACTGCCTGTCGCAGAACAGACAGTGGGTTCCTATTTGTCTTTTATCTAATCCGCTTCATAGCCTGATAAAAAATCTGATAAGCTAGCGATTTTTTGCCGTTTCTCATGATACGATCAACTAGCATGTTTACTAATCGATTGCGATAAATTGGATCCGATTCGATATTTCTAATTTTGTTCACTACATTGCTCCGATGTACCACGAGTTTACATTTACAATTATGTCAGACTTCATCAATTTTTCTTTTTCGGCGGTATATTAAGCTACTATTTTGGCTTCTTCACTCCATATTGTAGAGTGGATCCACCGGTTAGTGGGGATCTCCCTCCAAACTGCACGTGCGACTTTCGTCGAATACAGCTTTCCATATGATTGAATAAAAACTACCCAAGTGATTTCCAACCAATTTTTTTGTCTATCACGCAAATCATATTTACTCATTGCACATTGAGCATCCGTTTCCTTTTCTTCCACAGAATAAAAAAAAAATAGGTATGGAAAAGAAAAATCTTGCAATTCAATTATCTTACTAGTAATGTCCGTAGGTTTCTCGATCCAATCGGTAGCTGTATACAAAGTCTCCGCCAAATATCCGTAGTCGTAACCTGAATCTGTTCCAGAAGGAAAAGACTTTTCTTTTTAGGTGGGAGTCCGGGTAAAACTCAACTTAACCCACTGGAATAAAACACCTTAGACACCAAGTTGTTTTACACAAATAGATGGATAATAACCATTGTAGTAGCAGGCTTCAGTCCCCTTGCAATGCTGGGTCGGCTACACATTTGACATATCAGAACAACTGATACGGAATCATTGCGATGATACAAGTTGTGACAATGTTCTGCAACGCACTAGAACGCCCTTTTCTACGACCCTTCACTCCTACAGCATCTAAGGCTCCTCTGACGATGTGATACCTAACGCCGGGTAGGTCTTTGACCCTTCCGCCTCTCACAAGGACCACCGAATGTTCCTGCGAATTGTGGCCAATACCTGGTATGTAAGCCGTTACCTCAAACTTGGAGGTTAATCGAACTCTGGCAACTTTACGTAGGGCAGAGTTGGGTTTTTTTGGTGTAGTTGTGAAATAGTCGACAGCTACAACGTCGCTATACAGAACCGTACGTGAGATTCCCACCTCATACGGCTCCTCGTCATTCAATTCCTGTTGAGGGGAGAACTCCTCCAAGTCCTTTCTGACTACAAGTACAAAAACCAAATTACGGGATAAATCTCATTCTTTTTCCCTGCAAATTTATTTTCAAAGTTTTGTCTCTGCGTCTTTTGCCGGATTGCAAAGAAGCAACGCAGATAGAGAAATGAAAAATCTATCAAATTGATGCATGGGTTTACCAACGCAACGAGTTTCCTGCTTTCGCATCAGTAAGTCAGTAATATGAGGCGGGTTGAATATGGAGTAGATTGACGAGTCGGTATCAGCTTATCCACATCATTAATCATTTTCCGAGAAAGAATTCATTTTGGAATGGAGGCAGTTTCAATATCTCACTCTCGTTCTTCATTTCGTTTTGACGAGGCTACCTGAGGAGGATTCGACAACCTAACCAACTACCCAATAAGTAGGTGAACTAAAATATGGATTTTTAAAAAATGGGGGGGGTCCGATGACTACTTGGGGTTTAACAGCGATGACGATGCAAAGATAGCAACGGGAAAAAACCGGGGATATAAAAAAAGCGGGGAGAACTGGGTTAATAAGTCACTCACTTTGGTGGTTGTGGCTTAGTTAGCTTGTTCCGCGACGAGCCACTGGTCAAGTCCCGTCGCACTCCACCCCTCTCCCGTTTCCGCGAGCCAAATTAGAAGTCTGGGCTCCGGAGGAAAGAGATTGTACCACGAGGGCTAGGGGGGGTCAAGCTGCCTCTACCACTAGTTGCTACTAGCAATTCCGCACTTCATAGATTAGGGGTGGAAAAGGCAGAAGGGATAACAGAAATGGAGCTAGTATTGGCAGGGGTGAGATACCACCAAGCAGGGTTGGAGACTGTATAGGTACAGGGTTACAAGAGTGGTGGGTATAGGTAAAGGCAGCCTTGACTTTTTCGCAACATGTCTTCGAAAGATATTTTCAATTGTTGCCATATTGAAACTCCCTTTCAGTTTCTCCTCGTCCCGGGTGAAACTAATCCCGGGTGGAACTAAGGAAACGAATAGGCCAGGCACACCGGGTAATTTCTTATTTCTGCTCATATCCTATCCCTCGGGGCCCCAGGGAAAGAAGAAAGAAGCTCGGCCTGTCGCCCGTATCTGCTTAGAGAATTCAGGTTTTTTTCACTGGTTGGCGGATGAGCTGGGGTATAGTATAGCCCAGGAAACGAAGTAACTCTAGGTGCGAGAAAAGAACCTGTATCAGGTTCCTTGTACGAGTCCTACGTAGATTACGCGGAATCTCACGGAATAGAGCCTATTGCTTTTAATAATTTTACCGCTGTACTCGAGGATTCTATTCGTTCTTTAGGATATAGAGTTGTTATAAAGAGGAGGGCACACGGAAGTAGGGCTTGTCTTAGGAAGAAGCGGAGAACCTATTAGAAGGGATAGAAGATCTGAACTTGTTGCAAGTCTCTCGGAGAGGGGTCCCTGGTTCGGATTTAAGCAGGACAAACACCAATGGGAACGAGGAGGCTGCGAGACAATCGACAGTGTCGATAGTGTCGATACTTTTCATAGTTTTTCCATTTCCACTTCCGCCGAAGAATACGCGGAAGAGAAAATGGAAGATGCATACAAAACAGGAGAGTACCCCCTATCTGATGTCGATAGTGTCGATACTTTTTCCATTTCTAGGAGAGAAAGCGAACCCTTGGAGCATCAGCTAACCTTCCCAGAAGAGGAGAGGACCCGGGACTTCTTAAAGCAGTATTCAGAGCTCGAGGAAGCCCACCGCAGGAAGGAAATATGGACGGAGGACCAGATAGTTAAGTGGGCTGTTTCTAACATCAAGGTAAGGGAGGGCTTAAAGAAAGGGGTGTGGGAACTCTATTTACAAAAAGAGAGAGCCTCCGCGCACGACAAGCACGAGCTGCCCCCCTTATTGCCTAGCACCACCTTGGCCGGCCTGCCCTATCCTATCTCGGGTCCGTTGAGTTCTGGGTTGTCGAGGTTGGCTGCCACCCCTTCTCGATACAAAGAACTCGTGACTCTGCTCAATGAGGAAAGCAAGGCCATAACCAGCACATGCTACCTGCTCTTCCGCTTATTTGGTCCAGGAGCCCGTGCTTATTTCAACCGTAGGTGCCCCGTACAACACCTTTTTGCCACCTCCTACGCAGAACTACCCAGTTACTCACGACTAGTTCCAAAGAACAGCTCTGGTGCAGCCACCCTAGCCAACCTAAGACGCGATCTTAAGAGGGTTGTTCGCCTGGTGATCGACCAGCTAGTTCTCCCCGATGAGCTCACCCCGGAGGAAATTGATATGGTGGCGTGCCACACCGGAATCTACGCTGGCCTGATGGGCCGCACTAAGGCGCCCAATACGTGGGAGGCTTACCAGTCTGGGTCCTTCTGGTCCTTCGTCATGGAAAAGTGGGGAGACGGATGCCCCAAGCCACTCCTGAAGCGGGTACTCTACTCAGGCTTAAATGGGGCCAGCTTGACTAGCCAGACGGGCGCTATTTCATCGTGCATTAAGGAGGCACACCAGATGTACCAAACCACAGATTTTCTTGACTTTCAGAGAAAGGTATTGGGACACCCGATCCTACAAGAACTCGCCCTTTTTCACGATATGGTGGGCTCCAGAAGCCTAGTCTATCTACCCTCCCAGACAAAGCCGTACTACGGGAGGCAAGAGGAAGAGTCTTTGTCGGGAAACCCCCGCAGTCTATACCATAACGGATTGCTTACCTCTCGCATACTCGCTTCCCATGAAGTGGTTCTCCTAATGCACCTTGTCTTTCACTTGGAAGAGTCCCGCCTGGGTATCCCCGTTAGCTTAGAAAACGATGG